CTAATCAACCCTCTTGTAAAAGCTCTTGCCTTAACATGAAGTATATTGATACTAAATAAAAAAAAGGGTAACTCTGTCAATTTATTTGTCTTAAGCGCCCCTTAATTTTCAGAAATTAGTCACTTCAACAGTTTTCGATGGGTATATGGGTATCCAAAACACGAACGAGATGGGTGCTTGTTGTCCCAACCATTCTTATTAGTCCCGATCCTGATAAAGAAAAGGGAAGGGATAATTTATAACAAAGTTTTCCTGTTGTTGATTCCGAGGAGTAGCGCCTCTTCCTCTATGCCCCCTATTGGTACTAGTGGAATAGGTTTGACCTACCCAATCATAGGTGTAACCTTTCGCTCAATACTCTATAATCAACAATTGAAGGTTTGAGGTTGCATTAATCAGGGATACACGACAGAAGGGCTTGTTTTATTTACAAACTTCACCTTCAACAAGCGTAGATTTCGTTCAAATAAATTTTTTATTTCTATCCCGAATAATATAAAACTTTCTCCTAAGAACGTTAAAAAATATAAATAACTAAAAAAATGACATTATAAAAATGAAAGAAAAGTATAAAATAACTAAATAAAAAATAATCAAATCGCACCATCTCTGTAATAAGCGAATGCTTCTTTCTCGCCCGAAGTTGTCGGAATTATTCGTAATAAGATATTAGCTACAATCGAAAAGGTCTTATCAATAAAATTTCCATTTATTCGAGATCTAGACATAGACATAAATTCATTTTATAATTTCTTTTAATTACCTTCGTGAGAAAAAAATCCCACAACCGGCGAAATTTGACAGTACGAAATAACATAAAAACAGAATAATGAAAATGAAACCCCTATTCAAATTGTTTCTTTTTTGCAGGAATCCATAAAAACTAATAACTATTTGAAGATGATTAGATTTCACCCAAATGGAAATAGAGTAGTATTAAGAATATGGGAAAACATTCCGATTTCTTCAAAGTTGAAGAATCGACAAATTGATTCTAATCTGTAGGATAATTCAAGAAGTTTTGATTAAATTATGATCCAAAGAGTAGAAAGACTCGAATAATCGTTCTATGATGTATCAAAATAGAATAATGGTCTAAACTAAATAGAATGATGATCTAAAGGTAGCCATTAAAGATAGTAAAAAAATGATCAATCGGTGGAGTTGTTCCAATTAAAAAATTTAATACAGTATAAAAATTCGAAAATAAAATTAGGAAAACCGTCTTCGTAAACATGAATAGATACCTTTTTGTTTTTACCAGTTTGTCCAACAAAATTATCTCATCTACCCAACCTCGACTAAAGATTTGACAAAGTTTTTCTATTTTTTTTTTTGTTAAAATAGAGTGGACGCATTTATCCAAAAACCTAATATAAATCACTATTCACTCGATCTCGATTTATTAAACTTTATCATTATGGAGGAGAGATGGCTGAGTGGTTCAAAGCGTAGCATTGGAACTGCTATGTAGGCTTTTGTTTACCGAGGGTTCGAATCCCTCTCTTTCCATACCCTTCACCTAATTCATCAATGGTAATGTTATTGACCACAATATCTCAAATCAAATAACAAAGGATACCATTCTTCCAACAGTTAGGGCTTTCTTTGATCTGGTTTCGATAGTCCTAATCCCAATTTCTGTAATCTATAAAATACTAGTAAAGAATACACAGGGAATTAAAATATCCCTATCAATATCTGATACATGAATCGGAAAAAATAAAATCCCTCGCTTCGAGACGCTTTATATGGGTGTAAAGTGAGGGCAAAATTCTCCGAATCCCTCTTATTTTAGTTAGTTTTAAGTCTGACGAGAATAATATTCTACAACCAGCAATTCATTTATTTTCAAACGGACCCATTTACTATCTAGTATTTCATTGACTGATCCTTTATATTGGAATGGGTGAAGAGTCAAATGTTTTGGCAATTCCTCATGCGAAGATGAATCAAGATAATTTTGAACCAGAGCCTTAGATTTTTGTTCATCTTTCACTGTAATAATATCGCGGGGTTTACAGCGATAACTTGGTATATCTACTCTACCACCATTAACTAAAATATGTCTATGGTTAACCAATTGGCGGGCTTGAGGAATAGTCGAAGCTATACCTAATCTAAAAAGGATGTTATCCAACCGCATTTCAAGCAATTGTAGTAAAACTTGACCTGTTGACCCTTTTGCTTTTCCGGCGATATGAACGTATTTAAGTAATTGTTGTTCTGTAAGACCATAATGAAAGCGCAATTTTTGTTTTTCTTCTAAACGAATACGATATTGAGATTTTTTACCGGGGCGTAATTGGTTTCTAAGATAGTTTCCAGCTCTAGGCTTTTTAGTAGTTAGTCCCGGTAAAGCTCCCAGACGACGGATTTTTTTGAAACGAGGCCCTCTGTAACGCGACATAAAGACTCCTTATAAAGTTGCATAAACCTAAAGGCAATTAAACTAAACTAAATTATAAATATCAAAATTCAAAAAAGAATTTTAAATTCAATAATAAATAAATGGAAAGTTATTTAAATATTTTTACTACAAAAAAGAATTCGAAAGAATAATTAGATGAATTGTATCACTATCTGGTCCTTAATATATTATATATATATACTTTATCGTATTAATATTAATTATAAAGCTTAATTAATTGAAAACTATTAAATACTAAAAAAATATGAAAGAATATTCTATTAAAATCGAAAGAATATAAAAATATAGTTAAGGGTTCTTTTCTTGATCGATTTAGTCTACATAGATCAACCGCCTTGAATTTTTTTTTTAATTCGAAGTTCGTATGAGATATATAGAAGGGGGCCCTTTGGGAAAAGGAGAAGAAGTCTTTTTCAATTTCTTTGATTTTACATTATCCATTATGTAAAAAAGAAAAATTAAACAAATGTAGAAAAGCCTGCTATCGGAGTCGAACCGATGACCATCGCATTACAAATGCGATGCTCTAACCTCTGAGCTAAGCGGGCTCGCTTAACATAAATTCTACACACATAGGAATTTAGTAAACTAATGGAATCTTAGCTATTAACTCTTTGCATAAGAATTACTATATCAATATAGCAATATAAAATTTCCAGCTATTTATCTTATAAAATATAAGAGTATCAATAATTAACAGTTTAATTTTAATTAGCTACTAATATTTTTTTTTAATTCAAATGACAATTGCATTAAATATTAGTTTTTTTATACTATTCTAGATTTACTAATCTAATTCTATTTCTTTTAGTAAAATTCTTAAAAAAAAAAAGACTTATAAGTTATATCCATTAGATTTGTTATGGCTATTAAATTATTCAATATTAAGAGTAATTAAATTCCCTTTAAGTTATTTTTCGTTCGGAAAGATACCAGATAAGATGAAAACAAAAGAATCGACCCTTAAAGCATTCAAAATAGCACGCTAAAACCGATATATATTGGTAAAAAATATATATATATATACGTAGATATATACTATTAGGCGTAAGGAAATTATATATATAAATAATATAGTATTATTATTTATAATACTATTTTTATAGTCTAGAAATACTATGTATCGATCCATATTGTATATGGAATTGGTGAATTCAATAGTCCCATTATAATATAACACTGAAAGCAAAAGGGGATATGGCGAAATTGGTAGACGCTACGGACTTAATTGGATTGAGCCTTGGTATGGAAACCTACCGAGTGATAACTTTCAAATTCAGAGAAACCCTGGAATTAAAAATGGGCAATCCTGAGCCAAATCCGTTTTTCTCAAAACAAACAAGTGTTCAGAAAGCGATAATAAAAAAGATAGGATAGGTGCAGAGACTCAATGGAAGATGTTCTAACAAATGGAGTTGGCTGCGTTGCGTTAGTAACGGAATTCTTCCATCAAAATTCAATAAAGGTGAAGGGTAAATGTATCCGTACTGAAATAGTATCTCCAAATCATTAGTGACAACCTGAGTCCGTATTTCTTTTAATTTTAATGATAATTAAAAGAATTTTTGTGAATCAATTCGAAGTTGAAAAAGATATCGAATATTCCGAGAATAAAGATAGAGTCCCATTCTACATGTCAATATCGACAACAATGAAATTTATAGTAAGAGGAAAATCCGTCGACTTTAAAAATCGTGAGGGTTCAAGTCCCTCTATCCCCAAAAAGTCCCATTTGATTCTCGAATTATTTATCGTATCCTCTCAAATGGTCGGGATAGCTCAGCTGGTAGAGCAGGGGACTGAAAATCCCCGTGTCACCAGTTCAAATCTGGTTCCTGGCACACGAGCAATTTGGATGAGTATCCATTCTACAAATTAATTGATATGGGTTGCAATACATATTCATTGAATAGTATAAATCATGATACATATTTATCCACTAAGTATCTGGGGATGTACCCATTCTATCTTTAGAATAATCTTTAGATTAGAATAGTTAAAGAGGTTAAAATAGTATATGCATAAAAAGTGTGGAAAGTACAAGGTTACTACTTCATCTATATATTCCAAAAGCTAAATAAATTTGTTGGTTATCTGATCCCCTTTCATTTCTTTCTACTTTATTTTCATATTCTATTTTTTTAGTTCCTCCTATGTAACTTTCTGTAGCCCCGTCTAAATGACGGGCGTGGTACATAGTTCGGCATCATGAACTTGTTGCGTTTTATCCTATTGACTGGGCCTTATCCCCCAAAAGTATCTTCAAAATCGGAAGATCTAAATTAATCTCTATAATTGTAGTCTCTTTTTGTTTTTATTTATTTATCTTATCCATTTCATAATATATAAATGAGACTTCATCCCTTTGAATATCTAGAGTTGAAAGTTGAAATTGTTGAAGAAGTGAAGATTAGTCTATGATTATTCAATGAGCATCTTGTATTTCATAAAAAGTCGGAGCAATATAATCCTTCCGTAAAGGCCATCCTATCCAACTTTCGGGCATTAAGATACGTTTCAGGCGCGGATGATTATCATAAGAGATTCCCAACATATCATAAGACTCTCT